ATTGAGAGTCGGGATATTCTACATAATGTCAATATTCCACCAAAAAGTTTTCTTTTTGTCCAAAATGACCAATATGTAGAATCAGAACAGGCGATTGCTGAGATTCGCGCCGGAAAATCCACTTTCCTTTTTAAAGAAAGTGTTCGAAAACATATTTACTCTGATTCGGGGGGAGAAATGCACTGGAGTACCGATGTGTACCACGCGCCTGAATATATATACGGGAATGTTCATCTCTTACCAAAAACAAGCCATTTATGGATGTTATCGGGAGGTCCGTGCGGATCCAGTATAGTCCCTTTTTCGCCCCACAAGGATCAAGATCAAGTGCATATTTATTCTCTTTCTGTCGAACGGAGATCTATTTCTGATCTCTCAGTGACTGATGATCGAGTGAGACACAAATTGGTTAGTTCGGATCCTTCCGGTAAAAATAAAAAGAGGGGGGGGGTTCTTGATTATTCGAGACCTGATCGAATCCTATCCAATGGCCGTTGGAATTTTCTATACCCCCCCTTTTTCCACAAGAACTCTGATTTATTGGCGAAAAGGCGAAGAAATAGATTCATCATACCATTCCAATATGATCAAGAACGAGAGAAAGTACTAATGCCCCATTCTGGTATCTCGATTGAAATACCCATAAATGGTATTTTACGAAGAAATAGTATTCTTGCTTATTTCGATGATCTACGATACAGAAGAAGCAGTTCGGGAATGACTAAATATGGAACCATAGGGGGGGAAGCAACCGTCAAAAAAGAGGATTTGATTGAGTATCGAGGAGCAAAAAATTTTGGGCCGAAATCGAAATACCAAATGAAAGTCGATCCATTTTTTTTCATTCCCGAGGAAGTGCATATCCTTCCCGGATCTTCGCCCATAATGGTACGGAACAATAGTCTCATTGGAGTAGATACACTAATCACTTTAAATACAAGAAGCCGAGTAGGTGGATTGGTCCGAGTGGAGAGAAAAAAAATATCTATTGAACTGAAAATCTTTTCTGGAGATATCCATTTTCCTGGAGAGACAGATAAGATATCCCGTCACAGCGGCATCTTGATATCACCAGGAACGGGAAAAAAAAATTCTAAGAAATCAAACCAATTGAAAAATTGGATCTATGTCCAGCGGATCACACTTACCAAGAAAAAGTATTTTGTTTTGGTTCGACCCGTAGTCACATATGAAATAGCGGATGGGATCAATTTATCGACGCTTTTCCCCCAGGATCTGTTGCGGGAAAGGGATAATGTGCAACTGCAAGTTATCAATTATCTCCTTTATAGAAATGGAAAACTGATTCGAGGAATTTCTCACACAACTATTCAATTGGTTCGGACTTGTTTAGTATTGAATTGGGAAAAAGACCAAAATGAAAATGATTCTATAGAAGAGGTTCGTGCTTCCTTTGTTGAAGTAAGGGCAAATGATCTGATTCGAGATTTTATAAAAATGGATTTGGCGAAGCCCCAGCCCCCCTTTTCGTATATCGTAAAAAGGAATGATACGTCGGGTTCAGGGTTGATCCCCGATAATGGATCAGATCGCACCAATATCAATCCTTTGTCTTCCGAGGCGAGGATTCAATCACTTACCCAACAGCAAGGAACTATTTGTACGTTTCTGAATAGAAATAAGGAATCCCAATCTTTTCGAATTTTGTCATCATCTGATTGTTCTCGAATTTGTCCAGTCAATGGTTCAAAGTGTCACAAGGTGACAAAAGAACTAATTCCAATTAAAGAGAATCCTATGATTACCGTTAGGAATTCGTTAGGTCTCTTAGGGACTGTACCTAAAATCGCGAATTTTTATTCCTCTTCTCGTTTAAAAACTCATAATCCAATTTTGTTAAAAAAATATTTGCTACTTGACAATTTAAAACAGATTTTCCAAGTACTTAAATACTATTTAATGGATGAAAATGAGAGAATTTATAATTCCGATCCGCGCAGTAACACCATTTTGAATTTATTCGATTTGAATTGGTGCTTCCCACGTCACGAGTATTGTGAGGAGACATCCACAATAATGAGCCTTGGACAGTTTCTTTCTGAAAATGTATGTCTATCCAAATACAGACCACACAGAAAATCTGGCCAAGTTCTAGTTGTTCATGTTGACTACTTAGTCATAAGATCCGCCAAGCCTCATTTGGCCATTCGAGGGGCAACTGTCCATGGCCATTACGGAGAAACCCTTTACGAGGGAGATACATTAATTACATTTCTATATGAAAAATCGAGATCGGGTGATATAACGCAAGGTCTTCCAAAAGTAGAACAAGTGTTAGAAGTGCGTTCGATTGAGTCAATATCGATGGGCTTAGAAAAGAGGATTGAAGGTTGGAATGAGCATATAAGAAAAATTCTTGGAATTCCGTGGGGATTCGCGATTGGCACTGAGCTAACCATAGCGCAAAGTCGTATCTCTTTGGTTAATAAGATCCAAAAGGTTTATCGATCCCAGGGGGTGCAGATCTCTAATAGGCATATAGAGATTATTGTACGTCAAATAACATCCAAAGTGTTGGTTTCAGAAGATGGAATGTCTAATGTTTTTTCACCCGGCGAACTAATCGGATTCTTGCGGGCGGGACGAACAGTGCGTACTTTGGAAGAAGCGATCTGTTACCGAGCCATCTTGTTGGGAATAACGAAAGCATCTCTGAATACCCAAAGTTTCATATCTGAAGCGAGTTTTCAAGAAACCGCTCGGGTTTTAGCAAAAGCTGCTCTCCGAGGCCGCATTGATTGGTTGAAAGGCCTGAAAGAGAACGTTGTTCTGGGAGAGATGATACCTGTTGGTACCGGATTTAAAGGATTAGTGCACCGTTCAAGGCAACACAGCAACATTCCTTTGGAAATAAAAAGGAAGCCTCTATTCGAGGGGGAAATGAAAGATATTTTGTTCCAACACAGAAAATTATTGGGTTATTGCATCCCAAAGAATTTTCATGATACACCAGAACAATGATTTACGGGATTTCTTAATTCTTAAGAGGAGATTCATTTTCGTTTTTTAACTATCTGGCCTTGGTCCAGTCATTCTATTTTAGAATAAGAATAAGAATAATGGTGGATAGAAAGGAATTAATAACTTGGACCGTATATCAACGGCGTATCTCCGGTAGAAGGTTCCGTCGGAACAATTATTTATTTTGTGGTACCTCGTCTCTTTTTTTTTTGAAAAAAAAAGAGGAAAGGTGTGGGGAGAAATGAAAAAAAGATATTGGAACATCAATTTGGAAGAGCTGCTGAGGGCAAGAGTCCATTTGGGTCATGGCGCTAGGAAATGGAATCCTAGAATGGCACCTTACATCTTTGCAAAGCGTAAAGGTACTCATATTACAAATCTTTTTAGAACTGCTCGTTTTTTATCGGAAGCCTGTAATTTAGTTTTTGATGCAGCAAGTAGGGGAAAACACTTCTTAATAGTTGGTACAGGAAAGAAAGTAGCCAGTTCAGTAGCATCAACTGCAATAAAGGCTCGGTGTCATTATGTTAATAAAAAATGGACTGGTGGTATGTTAACGAATTGGTCCACTACAGAAAGGAGACTTTATAAGTTCAGGGACTTGAGAGCGAAACAAAAGACGGGGAAACTCAACCGCCTCCCGAAAAGGGATGCAGCAATATTGAAGAGACAATTATCCCGCCTGCAAAGATATCTAGGCGGGATCAAATATATGACAAGGTTACCCGATATTGTCATCGTCGTTGATCAGCAAAAAGAAAATACGGCTCTCCGAGAATGTCTCATTTTAGGAATTCCAACGATTTGTTTAATTGATACAAATTGTGACCCAGATCTCGCAGATCTTTCGATTCCAGCCAACGATGACGCTAGAGCCTCAGTCCGATTGATTCTTAACAAATTAGTATCCGCAATTTGTGCGGGTCGTTCTAGCTCTATAAGAAACCGTTGATTAATAATAAGATAGGTCAATGCCTTTGGAACTCTTCCTAAATTGATTCAACCGGTTACTATTCCTGAATCTCAAAAAGTGGACCAAAAGCACCGAGGGTATTATTTAATTACTTAGTAATATTAGTAAAATGTACCATTAAAATGAGAGATGGTTGAATCAAAATAATTTTTTTTTTATGTTCTATTTTTGTCAGAGAGCAATATGAATGTTCTATCGTGTTCCATCAACACCCTAAGAGAAGGGTTATACGAGCTATCCGGTGTGGAAGTGGGCCAGCATTTCTATTGGCAACTAGGGGGTTTCCAAGTCCATGCCCAAGTACTTATCACTTCTTGGGTCGTAATTGCTATCTTACTAGGTTCGGTCAGTATAGCCGTTCGGGATCCACAAACCATTCCAACAGACGGTCAGAATTTCTTCGAATATGTCCTTGAATTCATTCGAGACTTGAGCAAAACCCAGATTGGAGAAGAATATGGTCCTTGGGTTCCCTTTATTGGAACTATGTTCCTTTTCATTTTTGTTTCTAACTGGTCAGGTGCTCTTTTACCCCGGAAAATTATACAGTTACCTCATGGAGAGTTAGCTGCACCGACGAATGATATAAATACTACTGTTGCTTTAGCTTTACCTACGTCAGTGGCGTATTTCTATGCGGGTCTTACCAAAAAAGGATTGAGTTATTTCGGTAAATATATTCAACCAACTCCAATACTTTTACCGATTAACATCTTAGAAGATTTCACAAAACCCTTATCACTTAGTTTTCGACTTTTCGGGAATATATTGGCCGATGAATTAGTAGTTGTTGTTCTTGTTTCTTTAGTACCTTCAGTAGTTCCTATACCTGTTATGTTCCTTGGATTATTCACAAGTGGGATTCAAGCTCTTATTTTTGCAACTTTATCCGCGGCTTATATAGGTGAATCCATGGAAAGTCATCATTGACTAGTTTATCCCAACCTGTCGGCGGCTCAAGAGAATTTACTCGGGAACATAATATATACAAATACGTTATATATGGTCTGGAGTAAGAGCAAACAAAAAAGGTGCCCTGTATTAGGGAATTTTAAAAATGTAAAAAAAAGGGGGGGGACGAAAGAGGTCTAGGTTAGGTCTAATCTAAAAGATCTTTTTCCTAAGATTCCTGCTTGGTCCATTTATTCATATCTCTCCAATAAATATTCTATTTCTATTTGTTCAGTCAACGACGATTATTAATTGGAATAAGAAAAGAATTCTTATGTTTATCTGTTTCCGACGTACAACTAAACAAACAAAAAAACTGATAGAATCATTTCTATTTCATTTGATTTCATTCAATTCAACAATGGACCCAATTGTCATTCAATTGGATCAATTCAATCTTGCTATTGATACGTACTGATTCTGGGGCTGATGAATCCGCCTGTTTCTATCCATGCGAATAATGATAAGGAGAAGAGTTTACGAACAAATAAGATTCATTAAAAAGTCGGTTAGGGAGAGATATATGTAATAGCTATAGGCTAATCCTGTGTATGTTTCGAAGAATCATTTTCGAAGGGATTCAATAGAAGATCGAACGGTTTACGTTATGGACAAAATGTCTGTATATGTAATATTAGATATTCATTAGATATTCACTAGTTCGATATACATGGACTATCCATATATTACACCCCGTTGAATTTCGATGGATTTCCGTCTGAGTCCTTCCGTTTCATCTGTGACTGTGGATTGAATGAATAAACAGACGAAGTCAAGCATATGGAAGGTAAATAGCAAACCATTGAAAGAACGGTTCGGAACAAGGAAACGCAAGAATTAGAACCCTATAGGTTTCCAAAAATTTCATAGATAGAGGAACTAAAAACGAGATATCGAGGTAGTTCTAATGATTCAGAATATTAGTACTTCAATTCGGAATTTTTAGTTACTTTGACCGTATGGATCTTAGTAATAGAATTATTAACTAATAATTCCTCGGTTGATTGTATCATTAACCATTTCATTTCTTTATTTTGGTGCGAGGAACTTACCATGAATCCACTGATTTCTGCCGCTTCCGTTATTGCTGCTGGATTGGCCGTAGGGCTTGCTTCTATTGGACCCGGAGTTGGTCAAGGTACTGCCGCGGGCCAAGCAGTCGAAGGTATCGCGAGACAACCGGAAGCAGAGGGTAAAATACGAGGTACTTTATTGCTTAGCCTCGCTTTTATGGAAGCTTTAACAATTTACGGACTGGTCGTGGCATTAGCGCTTTTATTTGCGAATCCTTTTGTTTAATTTTTTTTTTCTAATTATAAATAGAAACGTGACAAATACGCGTTTCCTTTCTTATTTTATTTCCGTCGACTTGCCACTTGCTTCTTCGAATTCTATCAAGACTTCACCCCTACAATGAATTCCTCGTTGAGACAATCCTCCGGGGAAGGGCTTATTTGAGGATGAGGAGGAGGAATTAGTGGATCTGCCCGCTTTCTTACCTACCATACTTAATTTAAGGAAATCCATTTTGAAGTTTGAAAAGAATTTCAAATGAAATTTCTAATATATTTAAAAAAGTGAAAAACAAGGGGACGAGGCGATACAAAAAAACTCTGTTCGATTTTGTTAATCCTATCTATAAGAGGAGAACATATGAAAAATGTAACTGATTCTTTCGTTTCCTTGGGTTACTGGCCATCCGCTGGGAGTTTCGGGTTGAATACCGATATTTTAGCAACAAATCTAATAAATCTAAGTGTAGTAGTTGGTGTATTGATCTTTTTTGGAAAGGGAGCGTGTGCGGGTTGTGTATTTCAAGAATAGGCTGGATCCAACCGGCTGCACTTCGTTTTCCTTGTTTTGTATTTGTATTCTATATACATAGAATAGAAAAATACACATATATATTTATATATATATATATATATATATATATTTTTATATTATATTGAGAGATTTGATATTATATTGAGAGATTTGATAAATATTGATTCGTTTTTTGATAAATTTATTGATCTATTGATAAAAAAAAAATATATCAAAAAAAATCGGAAAGAAAGGTGCACGATCTCGACGAATTACTTCTGAATAAATTAAGAAATCATATGTAAGAACCATAGCATTTCGTAATTCATCGGTAAATCGACTTTGATTCTCTATCAACCAATAATAAGGGACCATTAACATGGTTAAAGCTAAACCGCCTGAAGTCCGGGCGCAAGATGGTACTCTTTCTACCACACGTTAGTAAATAGAGGGTTTCAAAATAAATAGTTGGCAGTTTATCCGATATAGAACGCTCATATCGATAAAATGATTTGAACCCCCTTTTACTGGAAAGGAAAGGTGTCTCACCCTTTCCGATTCAATACTGAATCGGCGACCTATGTATAATAAGAAGAATTTTTTGGATTTGGAAAAAAAGAAACAACTTTGTCGACAATGACAGATTTTTGTCTAGTCGGAAGAGCCCTCTGAATATTCTGGTCTTGTATCAGTTTCGATGTCTTGCAATACGGACAGAAAAGAGAGGGTAGGCTCATTCCATGAAAAAATACGGGAATGCCCCGGAACATAAGTAACTGAGCGTGAGA